CCGCATATTCTTGTACAGTCGGGGGGGTCGATTCCGTAAAAGATGAAATCAGTAAATGGAAATTCACTGAAATAAAATCTTTGTGAGATCGTCAATATTGTACCAAGGGTGTCTTTAGAGTATACCGAATCAGTATAGCGATCCTTCTTCTGACACAGCAATGCAATTTCACAATCAGTATCGAAATGAAGTGTTAGATAATTTCTTTATTCTTTTCTTGTTGCGTGTCGATCTAGAATTTTGTACCATTAAATAGAAAGTTACTAAAATTACCTATAGTATAGGGGTTTCCTCATTATTGGCTTTGGACTCGAAACTGAAGATCAGGTAAAATGTAAATACAACGGGTTGTTTTCCAATAATTTTTGAAGGAGCTTATCATATTCTCACGGTTCAATTAGATGTAACATCTAAAGAAAAGATATCCTTTTTGTGGTTGTAGAATTTTTTTTAAGAATTGGTTAGTCGCCCAGTACTAATAGTAGATAGTATTTCATGAAAAAAAGAGAACAACGAATAAATAAAAGAATAATCAATATTTGCGATGCACGCGTTGTTATATTAGACCCAAACAAAGGGGATCCTTCTTGACCTAATTACAAGGAGGGAGCTTAGGGATATGAAAGGACAAAATGTAAAACCGAGTTTTGATTGATCTGGTCATGTGATACTTTTTTTCTTTTCAATCGCGAAATTATGTGAATGAACCACTACTGAGTTCACTGGTCGTTCGAAAAAAATAATGGATTCGATATTTTGATACAATAAAAAACGATCCAAATTCTTTTTCAATTTTATTCCAAAAGAAAGTTTCATTTTTGAATGAAGTTATAAAAAAAGTTCGTAATTATTACCTTATTTAGATTTCGAATTTGGAATATTCTATATATACATATATTAGTTATATACGTATATTAGTTTATTCAACTCAAGAGTTGACCAACGAATCTGTTGATTCGAAATTGCGGGATGCGTAAATGTCCCAGATGATGAATTGATTTCTTACTTCTGTTACTTTGTTTTTGTTAATATCATCTATAATACTTGATGAATCAAATCAAAAACTTTCAATTGAACTTATCCTTTCAATTGGAACTTATCCTTTCAATTGGTTGGTATTTTTGCCTATCCTCGTATCTTTCAAAAATGGAAACTTAGGGAAGTACTTTCTAAACATATGTAGAAAAAGAACATATTTCATTTAGCCTTTTCATGCCTACTATAACTAGTTATTTCGGTTTTCTACTAGCAGCTTTGACTATAACCTCAGCTCTATTTATCGGCTTGAGCAAGATACGACTTATTTGAAATTAATTAAATGAACAATTCATACAAAAATCTTTCTGTGATAGTTCATATATTCTATAGTTCCTTACCGTATCAATTTCCAATTTTTGGTCATTGAGATTTAGAGTCAATACGGATTACTATTTATATTTAAGCATAGATATTACCTCCCCTTTCCCCTCTCAAACAAATTGAAATGATTGAAGTTTTTCTATTTGGAATCGTCTTGGGTCTAATTCCTATTACCTTGGCTGGATTATTTGTAACTGCATATTTACAATACAGACGTGGTGATCAGTTGGAACTTTGATTAATTAACATCCCTTTTTTGATTGACCTCCTACTTCCTTTAATTCGCGGGAGGTCAAAATTAGATTGGTTTCATTTTTTCGGTGGTAATTTTCGACCTAGCGCGACTAACAAGAACACAGAATCACGCTCTGTAGGATTTGAACCTACGACATCGGGTTTTGGAGACCCACGTTCTACCGAACTGAACTAAGAGCGCTTTATTATCACAATGAATATTTTGTGATCCCAATACGTCTTGCATATATACTATCATAAAATGAAAGATTTTTTATGTATATCCAATTTTCTTTTAATCGATCTCAATTGATCCCCCGTTACTGTTCAGAAGATAAGTAATAGGTAGGGATGACAGGATTCGAACCCGTGACATTTTGTACCCAAAACAAACGCGCTACCAAGCTGCGCTACATCCCTTTCAATTGGTCTACAGTGTCATTGTAGAGAATCCCTGTTTTGTTTTCCATATCTTTATTTCTTCCATTGATATACACAAATATCTTGTCATTTCTTCTTTTTGGTCTCATATAACATATAATTATATTAAAAATAGTAAAAGACTTCTATTTTCTATTTTTCTATTCTATTTCTATTATATTATTCTATTTCTATTATATTATTCTATTTCTATTATATTAAAGTATGAAATAAATATGAGACCCTGTAAAAAATGACTATTTTTCGAGAATTTCTGGCCTAAAGGGGCCTATTTGTTTCTTTTAAGATTCGGAAAAGTACGATCTATTTTGTACATTTCAACTTGAATTAGGAATTCCGCGTACAAATACAAGCGGTCAGTCATTAAGTACATATACACATCTGGTTATATATGTATTAGCATTATGTATTAGAAATAATAAAGAAGGAGGAGAATTTAAAATGCGAGATCTAAAAACATATCTCTCCGTGGCACCGGTAGTAAGTACTCTATGGTTCGGGTCTTTAGCAGGTTTATTGATAGAGATCAATCGTTTTTTTCCGGATGCGTTGATATTCCCCTTTTTTTCATTCTAGTTATTGATATGGTAGGGGGGGAAGAGGATTAGAGATAGAATCAAATATCTGTAACTAATCCCTTCCCTTCTTTTTTTTTTCGAATATACGTTAGAAAAACAAAAAGGGGATTCCCCCTCGGTGAAACTAGTAATTCGGGCCAGGCTCAAATTTAAATAAAATTAATAAAAAATAGAGTAAAATGTGATGGTTGGGGCAACAATATCATACAAGATACTTAAATAAAAATTAAATGCTGTACGGCAATTTAAAATTCTAAATAATAAATAATATAGTTAGAAATCATTATATTACTTACTTATTAATATATTGTTATTATTACTATATTGATTTATATTGATTTATTGCAACGAAACCTTTCTTTCATAATTCGATTTCGAGTTACCTGTTTTTTTTGTTCCTTTCTTCTTCCTCGTTTCAGATCGGAAAATCAAAGAGTTGAATGAATCAAAAACCAAAGGAGGCTCATGGCCAAGGGTAAAGATGTCCGAGTAACGGTGATTTTGGAATGTACCAGTTGTGTTCGAAATCGTGTTAATAAGGAATCAACGGGCATTTCCAGATATATTACTCAAAAGAATCGACATAATACGCCTAGTCGATTGGAATTGAGAAAATTCTGTCCCTGTTGTTACAAACATACGATTCACGGGGAGATAAAGAAATAGATCGAACCGGTCACTCGTGTGTCAGTCTTCCGTTCCAAGGAAGATCAAAAATGACATATTAGATATATCTAATATATAACAATATATAATATATATTAATTTTAATATAAACAAACCAAATCCTATTTCGATCAGATCAACCGTGATGGAGAATTAAGAAATAGGATTAGGATCTTTTCTTTAGGATAAGGAATAAACAAACCATGGATAAATCCAAGCGAATCTTTCTTAAATCCAAGCGATCTTTTCGTAGGCGTTTGCCTCCGATCCAATCGGGGGATCGAATTGATTATAGAAACATGAGTTTAATTAGTCGATTTATTAGCGAACAAGGAAAAATATTATCTAGACGGGTGAATCGATTGACCTTAAAACAACAACGATTAATTACTATTGCTATAAAACAAGCTCGTATTTTATCTCCGTTACCTTTTCTTAATAATGAGAAACAATTTGAAAGAAGCGAGTCAACCGCTAGAACTACTGGTCTTAGAACCAGAAAAAAATAGGCTGACTCTTGAATTGAATCAAAAAAAATCCCAATCCAAACTCAAATGTGGATTGACGCTTTTTTTTTCTAAAAATAGGAAATCCAGATTTGATTGTCGTGTCGTTTGAAAAAAAAAAAAAAAATTGGGGAAGAATAGAAGAATAAGAAATATTTTTTATTCAACATGTTTCTTCATTTTCATTTTGACGACTTTTTCATATTTTATCATACTAATTTCTACTCTACCTTCCCAGAGTTCATTCTCCAGGGAACTCCATTTAAACCATTCCAACGGATTCCCTTCACTCTCTTTATTTTATGATCTCATTGGAAATCATATAAAGACAACTCTTATTTAATATAGCTATTTGTGCAAGTATTTTACGATTAAGAAGCAATTGTTTCTTGTACAGATTGTGTATTAACTTACTATAACTAAAGTATACTTTCTTGTCTCGAATTACTGCATTTATACGAGTAATCCACAAACGACGAAAATCTCTCTTTTGTCTACCCCTATCCCGATGAGCCGAAACCAAAGCTCTTATTTTCTGTTGAGTAATAGTCCGAGTAAGTCTTGAATGAGCCCCTCGAAAAGTTGATGCAAATAAACGGATTTTTGTTCTACGTCTTCGAGCTATATACCCTCGTTTAATTCTGGTCATTGAATAAATGAAACTTTGATGAATAACTAATTGATTTCCTTTCTTTCAGTTATTCCCTTCCCGTGTCCTAGTCTATTAATAACAAAACGGATTCTTCCAATGTATAAAATAAAAATTCCAATGGCTTTTGCTACTCTAACCTTCCCGACCACGATTTTTTTCTAGGCATTTCGCCTAGAAATCAAAATTGTATTGATACTAGGTATCAAAAACACATAGTAAATAAAAAAGTAATAAATAAAAATGGATTATAGTGGGTTCCATCGTTTCTATGGTTACTTCTTAAACGGCGAGGTCCTCTCTATACACCGGAGCCCTTCCTTCATTTAATCAATGTTATTGTTAACTTGTACAGTTCACGCCCTTTGGCTCTACCCATAATTATCTAGTACTAGGTCTTTCACAACGAGATCTATTTATACAGTAACGGTATTTAATTATGAAGATTTGCTGAGTAGCTGACCCTGTTAGTCCGTTCTTGCAAGAATAAGGCCTAAAATTTTGACTTTTTAAAATAAGATTTCCCCTGCTTAATGAATACCATTTGCTATCAATGGGGAATCCTTTCTCATCTTAAATTTTAAATTGAGGTGATTGGATTTGCACCAACGGGAACCATACATTTGATACCCCAATCGAAGGATAGATCTTTTTTTAAGATATTGAATATTCAATGGAGTTCGTCCATTCTATTCTATCCTACTCACTGGTACGGATCGATGATACTGGATCAATTGTTTTCTTTCTTTTGTCCTAGTCCATGGTCTGAACGAGTCGCACATACACCCTAGTACATGTTCCTCGTCGCTGAGGACATCCTCCAAGAGCGGGGGATTTCGTGACATTTCTGATTGGCTGTCTTGTGTTTCTAATAAGTTGTTTAATAGTTGGCATGTTGAATCATATATATAATGTGCTGGTTTAGATCGATCTTAACCGGATGCTTAGGAATTCTTTATTTTTTTTTTTTTTTTTCTATATTTTCTATATTAAGAAATTAATAAATAGAATATTAAATCCGGTAAGAAGATAAAATACCAAATCACGAATTCATGTGAAATCCTTGTTCTTTTTCTTTTTTATTCAGTCGCTACAAGATCAACAATTCCATGAGCTTGGGCTTCTGTTGCTGACATAAAAACATCTCTTTCCATGTCTTCGGATACAACCCATAGGGGTTTGCCTGTCCTTTGTGCATAAACCCTTGTGATGGTTTCGCGCAGCTTCAGCAGCTCTTCCGCTTCCAGGACAAATTCTCCCGTCTGTGCCTCGTAAAAAGAACTAGCAGGTTGATGGATCATTACCCTGATAATATATGATATAACATAAAAAATGTTTCTTCTATCTCGCATGATGAAAGTGAGGAGATAAAGAATAATCAAAAAGATATAATTGAACAACCGTACAGGCATCTTTTGCGCATTGCATACGGCTCTATAATGGAATTCGCTTTTTTTACCTTACCTTACTTACATCGAAGAAATAGAAAATAAATGATAGGGTCTATCAGACTCGGGTTGGTAAATGATCCAATAACCATCCTTCCTTTTGTAGTAGTTCAAAAATACTATAAAAATACTATGATGGTTCCGTTGCTTTATATATTTATTTCATCTGTTATTTAGCAATCCCAAAGTTTCTTTTTTTTTTTCAAATAAAAAAACAAGATTTATTTTCATATTCTTTCATAACCTAAAAATTGTTAAGATTAAGAGCCCCTGCTGTGAAAACAAAAAAGTTTGTGACGCTGAAATAGGCCTCCCGATAGATTGGCTAAAATCGAAAATGCCTTTTTATCTCATACTACTCTTTCGATACGTAATCTAAGGGTTTAAAAAAAATTTCTCATATCGAATTCGAAGTGCCATGCTATTATTACTTAATATTCATATAGTGCGAAGGCATAGTTTTCTTTTTTTCTCTCAAATCAAATAAAAAACTCATTGGCGCCGAGCGTGAGGGAATGCTAGACGTTTGGTAATTTCCCCTCCAACAAGAATAAAAGATCCCATCGAAGCGGCTAATCCCATGCATATTGTCTGTATATCTGGTCGCACAAATTGCATAGTATCATAAATAGCTACTCCGGGTATTACCCATCCGCCAGGAGAGTTTATAAACAAATACAGATCTTTGGTATCATCCTCTATGCTGAGATATACCATAAGACCAATAAGTTGATTCGAGATCTCGCTATCAACCCCTTGGCCTAAAAAAAGTAATCTTTCTCGATAAAGTCGGTTGATTGGGATAAAATGATATCCCTTAGAAACCGTACATGCACCTTTTGATGCATACGGTTCAACAAAAATCATGAAAAAAAGGAATCAATGTGTAGATTCTAGCTTTTTTTTCCTAACAGGTTTTTTTAACTTATAAAATGGACTTTTCTTTCATTTTTCAAGAAAGATGAGTTTTGGCCTGTTTTGTTTATCTAAAAAAAAAATTGCTAAACTTATCTGACTAACTTCTCATTGATGTATTGTTTCATCGAGATACAATCTAAATCGCGATGTAATTTTCTTGTTCCTGACTGGGCTTCTTCAATTTTTTTAGGTTTATGCTCTACTCCGAGTAAAGATCCGCCCGATTTGGATTTGTACATATAGGACAAATGCCCCAATACCACGTCCTTTTGCTATGACTTCTCCATTTTTATTTTATTTATTTTTTTTTTTTCAATTTATTTCATGTCTTCCAACAAATATTCAACGCATTTATCATATTACTCGACTGATTAACAGTTTGAGATCACTTCTATTTCTAAATGATCACTTCTATTTCTAAATATCTAAATAAATAGAAATAACTAAAATATTATATAAATATGATATTAAGTCGTAATCATAAATATATTTATTACCAATTGGTTTTCTTTCTAAACGGAGCCTGGATACTTCATTTGATTGGTCTAACCAAGCCAACCATAAATTATTCTAATTGATAATATTAGTCCGTATACCCTCCCTAAAAAATGGATCTAATTGCACTTCACGCTCCAAATTTTTGATAATTGAATCAATCTTTCTCGGGCGAAAGAGGGGATATCTCGATCGGGGAAGAGAACGGGGAAATACCGTATGCCCAATATATCTGACAAGTCGCACTATACGTCAATCCACAATGCATCTTCCTCTCCAGGACTTCGAAAAGGTACTCTTGGAACACCAATAGGCATTAAATAAAAGAAAAATTAAGTACTATATCTCACTTTGATGTGAAAGCGTAACAGTGGGTTTAGTGGCCTAATACTATTGATTTTATTATCCTATTTTCTCCATAGATTGACTAAGTTCATAAAAAAAGAAGACAAAATGAATAAAGGAAAATTCTTACAAATGAGTCCTTTGAATGATAAACAAATATATATATATTCACTCATATAAAATGGTATCAACCCCCTTACCATTGCGTATTGTTACTTATCGGGTGTAGAATAGATCTGCTTCTTTTTGTTCCTACGAACAAAATAGTTTCATTATTACTAAAAGTAATTATTACGAAAAGCATCAAACAAATATTAATCCTTTCCCCGAGAGAATCCCCTAAAAAAGGGGTCTATAGCATAGCTTTTTCCAATGCAATAAAGTTACATTGTGTCTATTTTTCGTTGATAAAGGGGTATTTCCATGGGTTTGCCTTGGTATCGTGTTCATACCGTCGTATTGAATGATCCCGGTCGTTTGATTTCTGTCCATATAATGCATACAGCTCTGGTTGCTGGTTGGGCCGGTTCGATGGCTCTATACGAATTAGCCGTTTTTGATCCCTCTGATCCTGTTCTTGATCCAATGTGGAGACAGGGTATGTTCGTTATACCCTTCATGACTCGTTTAGGAATAACGAATTCATGGGGCGGTTGGAGTATTACAGGGGGGACTGTAACGAATCCGGGTATTTGGAGTTACGAAGGTGTGGCTGGGGCACATATTGTGTTTTCTGGCTTGTGTTTTTTGGCAGCTATCTGGCATTGGGTGTATTGGGATCTAGAAATATTTACTGATGAACGTACAGGAAAACCCTCTTTGGATTTGCCTAAGATCTTTGGAATTCATTTATTTCTCTCAGGGGTGGCTTGCTTTGGTTTTGGTGCATTTCATGTAACAGGATTGTATGGTCCTGGAATATGGGTGTCCGATCCTTATGGACTAACCGGAAGGGTACAGGCCGTAAATCCAGCGTGGGGTGTGGAGGGTTTTGATCCTTTTGTTCCGGGAGGAATAGCTTCTCATCATATTGCAGCAGGGACCTTAGGTATATTGGCAGGTCTATTTCATCTTAGTGTTCGTCCACCCCAACGCCTATACAAAGGATTACGTATGGGAAATATTGAAACCGTCCTTTCCAGTAGTATTGCTGCTGTCTTTTTTGCAGCTTTTGTAGTTGCTGGAACTATGTGGTATGGTTCAGCAACTACCCCGATTGAATTGTTTGGTCCCACGCGCTATCAATGGGATCAAGGATATTTCCAACAAGAAATATATCGAAGAATTGGTGCTGGCTTAGCCGAAAATCAAAGTTTATCCGAAGCTTGGTCTAAAATTCCTGAAAAACTAGCTTTTTATGATTACATCGGCAATAATCCGGCAAAAGGGGGATTATTCAGAGCGGGCTCAATGGACAACGGGGATGGAATAGCTGTTGGGTGGTTAGGACATCCTATCTTTAGAGATAAAGAGGGGCATGAACTTTTTGTACGTCGTATGCCGACGTTTTTTGAAACATTTCCAGTTGTTTTGGTCGACGGGGACGGAATTGTTAGAGCCGATGTTCCTTTTAGAAGGGCAGAATCAAAATATAGTGTCGAACAAGTAGGTGTAACTGTTGAGTTCTATGGCGGCGAACTGAATGGAGTCAGTTATAGCGACCCTGCTACTGTGAAAAAATATGCTAGACGTGCTCAATTGGGTGAAATTTTTGAATTAGACCGTGCTACTTTGAAATCCGATGGTGTTTTTCGTAGCAGTCCAAGGGGTTGGTTTACCTTTGGGCATGCTTCGTTTGCTTTGCTCTTCTTCTTCGGACACATTTGGCATGGTGCTAGAACCTTGTTTAGAGATGTTTTTGCTGGTATTGATCCGGATTTAGATGCTCAAGTGGAATTTGGAACATTCCAAAAACTTGGAGATCCAACTACACGAAGACAGGTAGTTTGATACAATATTGCTTTGTTACTTTTCGTTTTTATTTTATTTGACTGACTATAGGTTGGGGTACCGGATAAATGTTGATTTGACATTTGACTCGCTGCCTTTTCTTTGACTTTTGTTCTTTTTTTATCCGGGAGACGGCCCAAAATAAACAGGTATGGAAGCTATAATTGTAAACCACGATCGAATCTATGGAAGCATTGGTTTATACATTCCTTTTAGTCTCAACTCTAGGAATAATTTTTTTCGCTATCTTTTTTCGCGAACCGCCTAAAGTTCCAACTAAAAAGTAAAAGGGTGAAATGATTTTTCATTATCTCAATTGAAAGTAATGATCCTCCCAATAGTGGGAGGATCATTACTTCGACTAGTCCCCGTGTTCCTCGAATGGATCTCTTAGTTGTTGAGAGGGTTGCCCAAACGCAGTATATAAGGCGTACCCAGTAAAACTTACAAGTAAACCAGATAAAAAGATGGCGACTAGGGTTGCTGTTTCCATTATTATATAGTTTTAAGACATTATGTAGTTTTAAGACCACAATGGATCTATGATAAGATCATTTATTTACAACGGAATGGTATACAAAGTCAACAGATCTTAATGAATATAAAATATTATGGCTACACAAACCGTTGAGGGTAGTTCTAGATCTGGCCGCCCAAAACGAACTAATGCCGGGAGTTTATTGAAACCATTGAATTCAGAATATGGTAAAGTAGCTCCTGGTTGGGGAACTACTCCTTTGATGGGTCTTGCAATGGCTCTATTTGCAGTATTTCTATCTATTATTTTAGAGATTTATAATTCTTCCATTTTACTGGATGGAATTTCAATGAATTAGATTTACAAGAACCATTAACTAGCTTTTTCAATCCAAAGTGAAGCGTTTAGTTTTCTGATTTTTATCCCATTCTATTTTGGTAGTTCGACCGTGGAATTTCTTTTTTTCTGTATTTCCGGAATATGAGTGTGTGACTTGGTATAATTGATCCTATGGCTAGTACAGAGAATAGATCTGTCATCTTGATAGAGATGTTTTTACTTCGTCGGATATTCGTTTTAGTATCTGGAGCACGGAATATATGAAATAGATTACTATAGATTACTAAAGTATTAGAACTATGATTCATACTTAATAGTCAGACCTCGTGGCCGGACTTCAAAAAATTTTTAAAAGAGTTAGAAGTTCTAAATAGAAAGATTTTTATTCTTTCAAACTTCCGTTTATGCTTATTTTGATCAAAGGACAAAGATTTCTTTTGATTTTTCGTCATTAGATCTAGTCATTGAATAAGTGATGATCCAACGGTTCTTAACTCAGGGAATTTTGGGACTTAGTTTGAGAAGGTTTTATTGAATCATCGTGGTTCTAGTATGAATCTGAGGTTTTAATTGATTCATAGGGTCTTAACAAGAGAATTCCTATCAATAAAAAAAAACAGCAGTAAAGCCGCATTACACATAAATAACAACAAAGAAAATAGGTAAATAGAAGATTCAAGAGGCCTATAACGATCAATATAGAGACGAATGAGCCGACTTGATTTTTTGGCATTATAACCACAAAGAATAGTTTTCGGGTTTTTATTCTTTCATATCTTAAGAAAAAATGGAATCATAGAATTAATAAAATTGAAACTTTCTATTCCACACATCCGTTAGAACTATAGTATTGGGGTGTTTCTGTTTGAGCCGTACGAGATGAAATTTTCATATACGGTTCTCGGGGGGGGTCTCCTTGGTTTACCTATCTCAATAAAATCTATGATTGGTTCGAAGAACGTCTTGAGATTCAGGCAATTGCAGATGATATAACTAGTAAATATGTTCCTCCTCACGTCAACATATTTTATTGTCTAGGAGGAATTACGCTTACTTGTTTTTTAGTACAAGTAGCTACGGGGTTTGCTATGACTTTTTATTATCGTCCGACCGTTACAGAGGCTTTTGCTTCTGTTCAATATATAATGACTGAAGTTAACTTTGGTTGGTTAATCCGATCAGTTCATCGATGGTCGGCAAGTATGATGGTCCTAATGATGATTCTGCACGTATTTCGTGTGTATCTCACCGGTGGTTTTAAAAAACCTCGTGAATTGACTTGGGTTACAGGTGTGGTTTTGGGTGTATTAACCGCATCTTTTGGTGTAACTGGTTATTCCTTACCTTGGGACCAAATTGGTTATTGGGCAGTAAAAATTGTAACGGGCGTGCCTGATGCTATTCCTGTAATAGGATCGCCCCTGGTAGAGTTATTACGCGGAAGTGCTAGTGTGGGACAATCCACTTTGACCCGTTTTTATAGTTTACACACTTTTGTATTACCTCTTCTTACTGCCGTATTTATGTTAATGCATTTCCCAATGATACGTAAACAAGGTATTTCGGGCCCTTTATAAGGAAGACTCTATACCATTAATATTTTGAATCAATCATTTATCACTTGGGGTAGGAACAACAGTATTTCATTGCTACAAATATGGATTATTGAAAAAAATAAGACATGTATTTGGATATTTCTCTTCAACTCTACAAAAATCTATATTTTTGACACTTATAGTTGAAGCGAATTCTCCGAAGATAAAATGGATTATGGGAGTGTGTGACTTGAACTATTGATCGGGCCGTGCAGATATATGTCTTTATCTGCCACATTTGAATTTACAACAAAAATGTGTCTTTGTTCCAACCATCGCGTAAGCCCCATACAGAGGATAGGCTGGTTCGTTTGAAGAGAATCCTTTCTATGATCAGACCCGGTCGTGTCGTATATGATATGAACTGGCTCCGTAAGATCCAGTAGAATAAGTGATTGGCATAATCCAGATTATGCTTTATCTATTGCACTTACTAAATAGTATAGAAATGTATTCATTTCCTCTGCATTGACTCGATTTATGTATGATACTATCGGAG